TTGGATTATTTACAAGTGGTATTCAAGCTCTTATTTTTGCAACTTTAGCCGCGGCTTATATAGGTGAATCCATGGAGGGCCACCATTGACTATTTTTCGAAATAGTCTTTTTTTAGCTTAGCCCAAGGCAATATATGCGCGGCTCAAAATAATCGACTTAGAAAAAAATATCTACAACTACACTATATACGATTTAGAGTAATAGCAAAGAAGATTACGCTATTGAAGTAGAGAATTGTAAAAAAAGGAAAGAGATCTAAAAGATCTTTTTCCTAAGATTCCCGTTTGGTCCACTTATATCTATATCTCCCTTCAATGAATATTTTTTTATATGGGTTGACCAATCCCAATATTAAATATGAGGAGTCAGAATTTGACGAAGAATTCTTGTGGTATATGTTTCCCGCGTGGGATTAAAGAAAAAGGGGGATGTTCTATAGAATGATTTCCTTTTCAGTTGATTTTATTCAATGATTGGCCAAACAAAATTATATTAAATAATAAATTGAATGAACTTTGATCAATCACTTTCTATGCAATGATTCTGTCTAATCAATTTGTCCTTTTAGATTGTCTCCGTGCAGGATAATGATAAAGAAAGGTGGAGGTAAAGAAGAATTTACAAAAACGGAATTTATAAAAAATGGGCTGGTTCGGAGAGGGGAGTATATGTAATTGACCGGCTATAAGTCAACTCTTGTGACTGTTTCGACGAATGATTATCAAATCCGATTGACTCTAAGATGGATGAAGAGTTGGTTTACATTATGAAAGAAATACGTGTATATGTTATATTAGCTAGTTAGATACGAATTAAAGATCTATCTAATTTGACCTACGAATGTGAATTTATGCGGAGATTACAATAGAAGTCCTTTTGTCTCCTCTGTTACTATGAGTTGAATCAATAAACGGATGAAATCAATAAAAAAATGGAAGAATTCAAAAAATGGGTCGGAACAAAGAAACGTAAGAACGAAAGTTGTATGGATTTACAAAGACTCTCTCGATAGAAAGTAAAAAAGAGATATTTAAGTAGTTTTGCGGATTCAATAATATTTTTACTATTTTTACTTGAATTCGAAGTTCGTAGTTATTTCGACCGGATGAATCGTAGCGATGGAAGAATTAAGTCAGAATTCATTGGTTGGGTGTATCATTAACCATTTATTTTTTTGGTACGAGGAACTTATCATGAATCCACTGATTTCTGCCGCTTCCGTTATTGCTGCTGGATTGGCTGTAGGGCTTGCTTCTATTGGGCCTGGAGTTGGTCAAGGTACTGCTGCGGGTCAAGCTGTAGAAGGTATCGCGAGACAGCCCGAGGCGGAGGGAAAAATACGAGGTACTTTATTGCTTAGTCTAGCTTTTATGGAAGCTTTAACAATTTATGGCCTGGTTGTAGCATTAGCACTTTTATTTGCGAATCCTTTTGTTTAATCTTATAAATAAGAAAAAAGTTTTTTAATTTTTTATTGCCTTGGCCTTGTGCTTTGCTTTTTCGAATTATATCAAGATTTCATTCCTACAATTACTTATTCGTTGAGAAAATAACCCACGGGAAGGGCTGATTTGTAGATAGGAATTAGCATGCCGACTCGCTTTCAGCCTTCCCCTTCGTAGTCCAAGGAGGCCCGGGTTGGAACAAAGAGGGTAATTCACAATTTCTTCTAAAATCGAATAGATTTTTGAGTCGATTTAGAAATAGTAAAAAATGGGAAAATCAGAATAATTATCCTCTTGATTATTCGCGTCATAAGAATCATTACCCAACCAAGATCCGCCCATATATATTAAGGGCGAAGTGATACAAAAAGAACTCTGTTCGATTTTTTAGTCTATCTATAAGAGGAGATCATATGAAAAATGTAACCGATTCTTTCCTTTCTTTGGGCCATTGGCCATCCGCCGGGAGTTTCGGGTTTAATACCGATATTTTAGCAACAAATCCAATAAATCTAAGTGTAGTGATTGGGGTATTGATCTTTTTTGGAAAGGGAGTGTGTGCGAGTTGTTTATTTCAAGAATAGGCTGGATTCAACCAGCTGTACTTTTTCCGGTATAACTAGGAACGAAAGGTGCACGAGCTTGCGAATTACTTCTAAATAAATTAATAAATCATATGTAAGAACCATAGCATTTCGTAATTGATTGGTAAATCTACTTTGATTCTCTATCAACCAATAATGTAGGACCGTTAACATGGTTAAAGCTAAATCGTTTGAAGTCCAGACGCGGCATGGTACTCTTTCTACCACTATGTTAATATATATGTTAATATAGAGATGGTTTCAAAAAAAATCATTTTATTGATATAGAACACTCATATCGATAAAATGATTTGAACTACTTAATTGGATTTTATTACCTTTTTAGACAATGCTGAATGGACAACCTATGTATTATTGTGTCTTAAAGTAAGAAAAACTTTTTGGATTGAAAAAATAAAAATAAACAACTTTGCTGACAATTACATATTTTTTGTTTGGTCAGAAGAGTC